AGCCTATCCATCATAACTTTCTATAGGAAAGTCAGCCCTATCCCCTGTAAACTCCGAACGAATGCGGCATTAGCCGTGAACTGAAGTTGCTTGTTGGCAGGTAGCTCCATGTAAGGTTAGCTCGAAAGGGAGTTCTTACTCTTTGACTTTCTTCTTTCAAAGACTGCTTTCAAAAGGCGTCAAAAGTTCAAAAAGATGCGGTAGAAGGGGTTGCGTGACGGTCAGTGCTTTCTTTTGCGTTAGAATATGAAAAAGTCGGCATAACCGATGCAGTTAGCTCAAAAGGGAGTTCAGTCACTTCCGGATCCGGATTCAATGATTGTTGAGTGAACGAAGCCAAGTCAGTAGCCAACCAGGGCCTGAGAGATGCGAAACCTTAACTAGAAAAGGGATGGGTGCCGCTTAACTGATTTAGGACTGAAAGAAGGCGAAACATGGATCCGTACAGGGAGAAGTTGAATCAGGGCAGAGGGTGGATGTAGCGGATTTTTTCATCCTCCGCTCGTTTTGATCTGGGGCACCGACCAAAAGCGTCACGGGCGAACCTAATCGTCTCGCAGTTACGCGCACCAGCTCACAATCAGCCACAACCGATAAGAAGTCAGACTAGTCAAAAGAGCAGTACGCACCCACATTCGTATACCTGGAAGCAGAAAAGCCTTTTTTTTAGGGATAGTGAAATTCCGGATCGAATAGATTCACCCGTAGTGGATAAGGAGGCAAAGCCAGAGGCAAGGCTATAAGCGCCTCTATCTGTATGGGAAAATAAATTGCTCAAGCTTATAGATCTGGGAAGGAACTGCTCGCTACTACTACATACGATGCACTATGAATTTCATATTATTTATTAAAAGGCTCGACCCGGCCCGGCCCGGAAGAGCGATCCAGGCATTGAAGAAAATCGTGATCAAAAGAGGGTAGAGTCCTAATTGCCATAGTCAGAGATTTAGATGTAGTTCCGGATGATCCAGATCCAGTCGATTTAGCAGTCGCGCCGTTGCCCCCGAGTGAAGGTTTAGTAAGCATGTGAGTTAGAATGTACTATCCTCCCGACTGGTCAGCGAATGACGCGAGCGCGACTTCGTCAGTAGAAAAATGTTTGATGTGACCATGACTCCCAAACATATCGACCCGAGTTACAGAATAAGATTGACTTTCTTTTTTTCAAGAGGGAAATAAAAAAAAGGGCTCTGTTGTTCCTCATTGTCCCGATAGAATTATGGTAAGAGCCCGTTCGGGCAAAATGGATAATTTAGGAAAAAGAAAGAAAGAGAAAATTTCCTATAATCTATATCCCCTTTCGAAATACAAACATGGGAATAATCAGTGAAATATCTCTTTGATTGACAAACAAATAGTTACAAACGCTTTGCAGAACGATAACGAAAACAATTGATACAGTTTGATTCCTCAACTCAAAACTCAATTAGTAGAAAACTTCGCAAGTCCACCTCTTCCCCATACTACTAAAGATCGGGAAAATGAAAAGACTGACATTAAAGCAGCCCAAGCGAGACTTACTATATCCATGTTCATTATGTCCCCTATCTCTATGAATATGAAGGAATTATTCCATTCAAAAACTAAGAGAATAGTGAAATCAATGGTGCAGAGTCAAAAAGGGATTCTTACCCCTGAAAAAGGAATGCAAAGTTTGCGGCACAGAAGATGCGACATTACCTTTTGTTTGGGTAATATCATATACCAGGTGGGTATAAGGAGTCAAGCTTTCTTCATCAAAGTGACGCAGGTTCGCTGAACGCCCAAAAAGCGTCATGGTTGATACTGCTCTTACAGTATGACATAATATTCGTACCACAAACTACGTTTTGACCATCGACAGAGTAAGGAAAGGACAGGCAGAAAGCGCGCTAATCAAATCCTATCCCTTCTTAGTCCCAGCTAACCTTTTTCATTCCCAGCTCCCTATGAGCTCATAGTCGCGTCGAGGAAGAAAAGCTTATTCCATCATTTCCAGGGGAAACCGAACTCTTTTTAAGTTAAGCCGAGTCTGCTTCGCACCAAACGGGCATTCACTGCAAGTCACTCCTAAATCTACCTGGTATGGACTGCAAAATCGATTCCTCTTGGCTTGATAAAAAAATCCTCTCATAAGCCCGTGTATATAGTGTAGATAAGTCAAAGATGTTACTTTCACAGGTCCGATTGCTCTTTGCCGTCAAATGGAAAGTTAGCTCATAGGGCTGGCGCTGGTACTCTGCGGAAGATGCGTGAATTGGCCTGCTGAACCGATCTTGCTTAGGGCGGTTCACCATGGTCGATAACTTCTCTTGTTGACTAGGATAGCGCTCTTCCTTCTCATATCTTTGCCTTTTCGATTCTTCTCCCAGCGCTGCTCAAGAATCATTCAGGTATCTACTACTCCGGTACCCACTATTCTTTCATAACCTGGGGCTTCGCTTGCTCGCCCACTTATCCATGTTGGTAGGCAGCATAGCATCTTTTGGTTTTCCACTTCCTTCAAAGACTTGAGTGAATT